ATAAACCGAAAACTCCAGAGTATATCTTCCCGCGAGTCAAAGCAAAAAAGACCCTTCGAATATTTTTCTATTGAGTCTTATCTCTTAGAAAGGAAAGAGACTTTTTTTTTTTCGTTAAATTCAATAAAAAAATAGAAGACTGGAAATGAAAGTCTCTTTCTCGCATCCATTCTCCATTACACTGTCGAAACAAAAATTTCGGACGCGGCGAAGCCGTGATCTGATAGCTATACATCTAAATAGACTTAGATAGATAGAAATTCATCTTGATCTGGAATCAAAGAAAGATAGTGGAAATGGCTCTTATCTTGTGACTTGGAAGAAAGGTTTCTCTGTAGAGTAAGGGAGTAACAATTTATTCCCATAGAAAATCTAGGAACAAGAAGATTGAATCGGAAATATCGACAAATTCTTTCGAAGTCCAAGGAAATGAAATTCAAAAAAGGAGGTGGGTCGACTGTTCTAATTCAAATTTCATCTCTATCGAATTTTAATATCAGAATAGCAGATATAGTCATAATTAAATGGGTCAGGTCCACTTACTTTTTCTTTTGTTGATTTCGAATCTTTCCAATGGATTTGGTTGGTAATAGGGATCTTTGGTGATTCAAGAGGCGGCTTATGATTATTCATAATAATGAAAATTTACCGAACAAATGTTCCATTTTCTTATTCTATACTAACTCAGTATAATGATAACGTATTATCCGGTTAGTTCCTTTTGTATTTCAAATAAAAACAAAATATCTCTATTTTCTGAATACTATGACTGGGCTTTTAGGAAAAAAGAAAAGCCCCTTATCGGATTTGAACCGATGACTTACGCCTTACCATGGCGTTACTCTACCGCTGAGTTAAAAGGGCTTCTTTGATTTAATTCCCGAACGGGTCACTATGTAGATAAAATCTCTATATGGACATATTATATATATACATTATATATATATAATTATATGCAGTAGAGTCATAGTGGTTAGTGGCTGATTTTTGAATAATCAAATGGATTTGCCTAGCACGTCTAGGGTAAAATGAATTGTTTCAAGACCGGCCCTAATTTCTTTTTTTTTTATTGCGATGATCCCTATCAAAGCAAAATTCACTCGATTGATACATAACATACATGTACACGTACCAATTCGACATAAAAGAAATTTCAAGATATTTCATCGAATCATGTGATGAAGAGATTCTACTTGTCCCCTTGAACTAAAGTCTTAGATCAAATTTTCGATAACTTCTGGATCCCGCTTTCTAGATTTATTTTAGTTTTAGTAGATTTATATAGAGAATGTCGATTCTAATGAACGATTTATGAATATGAATGACGAATCCAAAAATTCTATACAATTCTGAAAAACGGAAAGATCCCTCGAATCTAATCATATCATTCCATTATATTGACAATTTCAAAAAACTGATCATACTATGATCATAGTATGAAGGCAGTTGGGCAAGTCGGCCCCCATCGTCTAGTGGTTTAGGACATCTCTCTTTCAAGGAGGCAGCGGGGATTCGAATTCCCCTGGGGGTAGGGTACTACGAAAGGAAGGTGATCGGGGATTACCAATAAGCCTAAAATTGATTCTTCCTGGGTCGATGCCCGAGCGGTTAATGGGGACGGACTGTAAATTCGTTGGCAATATGTCTACGCTGGTTCAAATCCAGCTCGGCCCAATAATTCGCCAATCTACCACGAGATGGTATAACCCCCCCCCCTTGTCCTTCAGAAATATCCCATACGAAGATAAAAAAGAATCAAATTTTATGCTAAATCCCTTATTTCCCTGGGATTGTAGTTCAATTGGTCAGAGCACCGCCCTGTCAAGGCGGAAGCTGCGGGTTCGAGCCCCGCCAGTCCCGACGGATCCAATATCCAATAAATCCATCAATTCATTTTTCCCTTTCTATGAACTAGTCTAGTAAAGGGTGTCGGGGGCATTCCCAAAGCAAAAAGGAGTCTTTATTTCTTTTTTCTTTCCTATTTTTTCCATTTCACTTTTATTGTTTAGGTTTGTAACTATGCAATTAATCGACGCAAAAAGGCAATCTGATGATCCTTCATCAGATGATTGTCCAAGGAAGACGCAAGGCGGGTTATAGAAAAAAACAAATAAACGGCTGATAAATAAAGGAATTTTGGATTGATTGGGTCAGGAATCAAAATTGTGATTCGGTATGGATAAAAGAACTTAGTATGTTATACTATTCAAGTCGCGACGGCGGGTTGATTTGATAGATCAGATATTGTTATTCATGATATTGATCCGATTCAAGATCATCGAGAGGTAATTCATTCATTGAATTTACAGACAAAAGATTTATCATCTCTAGGGGATTAAATCCCGAATTATTGCGAAGTAAAAAAACCGATAAGATTATGGAAGTAAATATTCTTGCATTTATTGCTACTGCACTATTCATTCTAGTTCCTACTGCTTTTCTACTTATCATTTACGTAAAAACAGTCAGTCAAAATGATTAATTCATTTGAATTTTCAAATGAATTTGAATGAAACTTTCCTTCTGAGTTCTTATCAAAAATTGACGAAGTCAAATGAAAAGGATTCCAATTTCACGTCTTAACTTAAATGAACTGAGCGGACTATAATTAGAAATTAGAATCGGCAGTATTCTAAGAGATAGATAGTACGGTAGAAAGAAATAGATGAATCTTTCTACCATACTATCTATCTCTTAGTCTAGAAAGTTGTAATCTAAAATAAAGATAAAGGCTTAAGTTTCTATAGATCAATCTACAATATTCTCTTCATATATGTGTATATTAATTCCATATAATATATGGAATTAACATAACACCCAATTTGCTACATCTATTTGTTCTGATTAATCTGAAATAATTCTTATCTTAGGAATTCTAATTCCTTTCCTTTTACTAATAAGGAAGAGGAAACCTTACTTATTTTTAACGCCCGAACCATGATATGAAATAAGTCGATAAAGCATAAATAGCCTTTCTCAAATTAGAAACCAAACTGCCCAATATGTGACTCGTCCGAGGCAAGATCTTATTATTGCATAGTCTCTCGTTAGACAACCACTATCTCTATATCATTTCTCATAGAAAGTGTGTATACACTTAACAAAATGACTTCCTCTTTGAACAGTAAAGAGGGAAAGAAATAAAAAAAAAAGGTCCATCCGGTCTTCCTCAGTATGCATCTATAAAGATAGTAGGAGTCCAATCCCATTGATTGAAATAGAAAATTTCGGAAGAATTTTAGGTTGGAATCAATTTCCAATTACCTGAATACCGTTCTTTTCGAAATACAAACACGGGAATCGCTGAAATATCTCTTTGATTGAAAGAGTATGATTCATATCATAGATTACTCCATTGGAGTCCAATGGGATTCGAAATTCAGAGATTTTTAATTTTAAATAGTTCAAAATGCGTTGCAGAACGAGCTATAAAACAATTGATACGGTTTGATTCCTGAACTCAATCAATCGGTAGTACTTCTAGAGCCCACTTCTTCCCCACACTACGAGTGAAAGGGAAAATGTAAAGACTACCATTAAAGCAGCCCAAGCGAGACTTACTATATCCATGTGAATTATGTCCCCTAATCTCTATAAATACGAAAGAATTATTCCATTATTCCTCACTAATAATAGTGGAATCAATGGCGCAGAGTCAAAAAGGGATTCTGACCAAACACTATTGAGAAACCAATCCAATAAATCGATTATGATTTTGAATCGGGAAAGATTAAACACAAGCAAAATACGTAGTAACATCCCAAGGGAATGGGAACATGTAGGAATAAGAATAAATAATAAGGCCTATTCTTTTTTTGTTTTGTTGACCTTCTAAGTCAAAACAGAAGGGGAAGAAATCTCTAAAAAAGAGAAATCACTATCTATTATAGACCTCTATTGCCTCATTTGATCTAATCCGTACCCCCCCTCCCCGATTATCGTTGTGAAAGAGGGGGCTTGACTAGGGATTGACGAAAAGAAATTCTTTCTTTTTGCCCCCTTTTCTATATCTATCAAAGTCAATTATTCATCCAATCTAATATTGATTGGATACCTGAATACCCAGAGATTCTCACGAGTCTGTCGTATATAAAGCAACTTCCGCCCCTTTCAAAACTATTAATTGAATTTCCTATCAGGGGCTACAATCTGATTCAAGATCTAGTCATTACTCCCTTAGTAATAGAAGGGAATCGAAAAGTCTTGATAGCCCCTCTACCAGTAGATTAGATGAATACTAGATACGAACGAGGATTCACAATCTTTTCTTTTAGAAAACCTCGAAACTACATGCTTAGAATCAAACAAAGTATCAATGGTCTGTTTCCTATGCTTATACCGGGGAAGAATTCTGCGAGTTATATCAGCAGAACAGAAGAGATTTCGAGTTTTTTGTTGATGTTGAGCAGGCGACACCCGGATTTGAACTGGGGAAAAAGGATTTGCAGTCCCCCGCCTTACCACTCGGCCATGCCGCCAAAATGATACAAAATAGATGAAAATTTTCCTGGATTCCTGAATTTTTATTGTACTTGCATTTTGACTCCTGTTTTCCTTAATCCTTTTCCTAAAAGAAAGACCTTTTTTGATTTTTTGATTGGATTTGATCCATCCCTTCGATTGATTGTATAGTATCTGAAAATACACAATGCTAAAAACATTTGTGTATTTTTAGCCGACAAATTTGAACCATTAACTATTGACTGCTTACTTCGAATTCATGAATGATTCTGGGATTTGAATCTCAAAATTGTGTTTTCCTAATGACATAAGAAAATACAAATTGAGACAGAACTAATCAGTATTGATTTTTTCAATCAAAAAATCCTTCTCAATTTCAATTATAACAAAACATATGAGTATATGTAAACCCCAGAACATAAATTGTTACCTAGATATCTATTTTTTTAGATATGTCGTTGATAGGGAATTATCATAAAATTATCCTACTTCATTTCAATTTTGCATTGAATAGAAATTCTCTTTTGATAGAGCACGAC